TTTGGTATTGCTTCCCGAATTTCGAATTTACTAGTGTTTTATTGATATTTTATTTACGCGGGCATCATTTTTTTAATCGTTTAGGTATACTTTTTGTATTACTATAATACATATAGATTTAACTTAAGGGGCGGATGTAGCCAAGTGGATCAAGGCAGTGGATTGTGAATCCACCACGCGCGGGTTCAATTCCCGTCGTTCGCCCTAATTTTATTTTTCTATTTATTATATTCCACTAGACTTGTTGAACGTTCCCATTGGCGTGCATCCAGCAGGAATTGAACCTACGAATTTGCCAATTATGAGTTGGGCGCTTTAACCATTCAGCCATGGATGCTTAACAGGGATCATCGTAAATAACCAAATTCCAATTGAAATAAAATCTTTAGGAGGAATCAATGAAAGGACATCAATATCAATTCCAATCCTGGATCTTCGAATTGAGAGAGATATTGAGAGAGGTCAAGAATTCTCACTATTTCTTAGATTCATGGACCCAATTCGATTCAGTGGGATCTTTCACTCACATTTTTTTCCACCAAGAACGTTTTATGAAACTCTTTGACCCCCGAATTTGGAGTATCCTACTTTCGCGCGATTCACAGGGTTCAACAAGCAATCGATATTTTACGGTCAAAGGTGTAGTACTGCTTGTAGTAGCGGTCCTTATATATCGTATTAACAATCGAAATATGGTCGAAAGCAAAAATCTCTATTTGAGGGGGCTTCTTCCTATACCTATGAATTCCATTGGACCCAGAAATGATACATTGGAAGAATCTTTTTGGTCTTCCAATATCAATAGGTTGATTGTTTCGCTCCTGTATCTTCCAAAAGGGAAAAAGATCTCTGAGAGTTGTTTCATGGATTCGAAAGAGAGTGCTTGGGTTCTCCCAATAACTAAAAAAAAGTGTATCATCCCTGAATCTAACTGGGGTTCTCGGTGGTGGAGGAACCGGATCGGAAAAAAGAGGGATTCTAGTTGTAAGATATCTAATGAAACCATAGCTGGAATTGAGATCTCATTCAAAGAGAAAGATATTCAATATCTGAAGTTTCTTTTTGTATCCTATACGGATGATCCGATCTGCAAGGACCAGGATTGGGAATTCTTTGATCGTCTTTCTCCGAGGAAGAAGCGAAACATAATCAACTTGAATTCGGGACAGCTATTCGAAATCTTAGTGAAACACTTGATTTGTTATCTCATGTCTGCTTTTCGTGAAAAAAGACCAATTGAAATGGGGGGGTTCTTCAAACAACAAGGAGGAGCTGGGGCAACTATTCAATCAAATGATATTGAGCATGTTTCCCATCTCTTCTCGAGAAAGAAGTGGGGTATTTTTTTGCAAAATTGTGCTCAATTTTATATGTGGCAATTCTACCAAGATCTCTTCGTTAGTTGGGGAAAGAATCAGCACGAGTCGGATTTTTTGAGGAACGTATCAAGGGATAATTGGATTTGGTTAGACAATGTGTGGTTGGTAAACAAGGATCGGTTTTTTAGCAAGGTACGTAATGTATCGTCAAATATGCAATATGATTCCACAAGATCTATTTTCGTTCAAGTAACGGATTCTAGCCAATTGAAAGGATCTTCTGATCAATCCGGAGATCATTTCGATTCCATTAGGAATGAGAATTCGGAATATCACACATTGATCAATCAAACAGAGATTCAGCAACTAAAAGAAAGATCGATTCTTTGGGATCCTTCCTTTCTTCAAACGGAACGAACAGAGATAGAATCAGATCGATTCCCGAAATGCCTTTCTGGATATTCCTCAATATCCCGGCTATTCGCGGAACGTGAGAAGCAGATGAATAATCATCTGCTTCCGGAAGAAATCGAAGAATTTCTTGGGAATCTTACAAGATCAATTCGTTCTTTTTTCTCTGACAGATGGTCAGAACTTCGTCTGGGCTCGAATCCTACGGAGAGGTCCACTAGAGATCATAAATTGTTGAAGAAACAAAAAGATGTTTCTTTTGTCCCTTCCAGGCGATCGGAAAATAAAGAAATGGTTGCTATATTCAAGATAATTACGTATTTACAAAATACCGTCTCAATTCATCCTATTTCATCAGATCTGGGATGTGATATGGTTCCAAAGGATGAACCGGATATAGACAGTTCCAATAAGATTTTATTCAAGAATAAAAATCCATTTTTTGATTTATTTCATCTATTCCATGACCGGAACAAGGGGGGATACGCGTTACACCACGATTTTGAATCAGAAGAGAGATTTCAAGAAATGGCAGATCTATTCACTCTATCAATAACCGAGGCAGATCTGGTATATCATAAGGGATTTTCCTTTTCTATTGATTCCTACGGATTGGATCAAAAAAAATTCTTGAATAAGGTATTCAACTCCAGGGATGAATCGAAAAAGAAATCTTTATGGTTTCTACCTCCGATATTGGATGAAGAGAATGAATCTTTTTACGGAAGGATCAGAAAAAAATCGGCCCGGATCTCCTGCGGCAATGATTT